CTATCAAACTTCTTAATAGCATTATTAATTAAAAATGTATTTTCTAGCATTTGACCGCGTACCATTGAAGGCTTTAGACGCACACTTGAACGATAACCCAGAAAGTCAAGGGAATGATTGGATAATTGGTTTATAGAAATCCTTCCTGGATAAGACCACAGGTAAAAATAAGATTTCCAGAAATTGAAAAAGTAATCTTTCCTTTTATTCATCAAAAGAAACGTCCCTTTTGAAGCAAGAATTGATTTTCCTTGATACCTAACATAATGCATGAAAGAATCTTTGAAGAACCATAAATTCGCTTGAAAAGTCCTGGCAAAGACTTCTGCAAGATGCTCTATTTTTCCATAGAAATATATTCGTTCAATAAGGGCTCCAGAAGATGTTGATCGTAAGTGAGAAGATTGGTTACGGAGAAATAGGAAGCCAGATTCATATTCACATACATAAGAAGTATATAGGAAGAAGAATAGTCTGTGATTTCTTTTTGAAAAAGAAGAACTGGCTTTCTTTGAATTTGAAGTAATAAGACTATCCCAATTATGACACTCATGGAGAAAGAATCTTAATAAATGCAAAGAGGAAGCATCTTTGATCCAATAGCGAAGAGCCTGAACCAAGATTTCCAGATGAGCTGGGTAAGGTATTAGTATATCTAATACATAATTTAAATGTGAAAAGTTGTCCTCTAAAAAAGAAAATATGGAATGAATTGATCGTAAATTATCGGATTTAACTACCCCTTTCCTTTCTAGGGAAGATATTAATCGCAGAGACAATGGAATTTCCATAATGGTTGAAGAAACCTCTGACATTACTTGCGAATAAAAATTCTTGTTGTGCCCCAAAAATGCAGTCTGTTTAGAATCATTAACAGAAAGAATCAAATGATTCTGTTGATACATTCGAATGATTAAACGTTTCACAATTAGTAAACTGGATTTATTGTCATAACCTGCATTTTCCAACAAAATCGATCCATTTAAACCATGATCATGAGCAAGTACATAAATATACTCCTGAAAGATAAGTGGATATAAGAAGTAGTGAGATCTATCTAGCCTTTGGAATTTCTCCATTTGAAAGTCTATTTAAATGAAAGGTAGAGGATTTTGGGGGTTCTAAATGATACATAGTGCGATACAGTCAAAACAAGGTATTATAGTACAAACCGAATAGATACCTCGGCTACAGATAAACTTATAAACAGATTCTCTATCCTCTCTTTTTCCCTTTAAAATTAAGTATTTATGTTCGTTTTCATTATAGGATAGCAAGATGATTAGAAACCCTTTACTTTTTTCAACCCAATCGCTCTTTTGATTTTGGAAATGTTTTTATCAATATACTGTTTCTTATACACATACTTCTCCATTATGGAATGGAGAGTGGTAATATTTAGGATTCATTAAAAAATCAAGAATACATTCCTGGGAGAAAGCCTTCCCGTATTGGGCACTAATATTTTTTTTAACGTCTAATTAGATCGGGTAATCATTCAAATTAAGAACGGAAGCTCGTTGCTTTTTCTTTCCCTATAATCAAAATGAAATGAATTGAAGCCGTGGGGCCCTATCCATTTATTAATTCGACCCAACTTGAAATTGACTTCGATTTGCTCCCTTTGAATAATTTAAATGAATAATTGAAATTTTAAATGAAGGCTTTGTATCGAGCCGGAAAGAATAAAATATTCTCAGAACTCTTAATTGATACGACATGCTATTTTTTCCATTCATTCCCTTTCAGGATCAGTCGTGGTCTTCCAAACTTTACCGATGGTATGGACGAATCCCTCGCTTCATCTAAATGTGTAAAAGATCCTAGCCGCACTTAAAAGCCGAGTACTCTACCGTTGAGTTAGCAACCCAAATAGAAAAAAGGTATGTAGATACAATCAGAATAAAACAAAATGATTAAATCAAAGCATTAATCTACATCTACGAAATAAAAAAAGATATAAAAAATTTTTCTAATATATTTGGAACATAAAAATGACTAAATCAGATGAAAAAAGAAAAAATTTCCCGATCAAATCAAAAAAAGAAATAAATGTAAAAAAATGCTGGACCATCCCCTATTTCTATGTTATCCACTTTTTCAATCAAAAATCCGAGGAGCAAAGCTAATCCAACGAACCCATCATTTGAATCAACAGGTAAAAAAGAAAACCTATGGGACGGAAATAAATAGAGCTGCTTATCACGATGAATTATATTTGTTCGATACAATATTGTCAATATAAAGGTTAATAAAAGAATACGATGGAAAAAATACAAGAACTAAAATTGAAATAATAGTAAAAAAAAGACTTGTGTTGGATTGGCACTGCATATGCATATATACTAAAAATTTTAGTTTAGATGGAGAATAAATAAAGAAAAAGTAGAAAAAGGATTTATGCAATCAATAGTGTATTGAATCCATATAGAATAAGTCGACTAAAGTAAGTCGAATACAGAACTTCGATTCCTTTTTTCTTACTTGGTATTCGAGTTCGAATGAAAACCACCCGATTGCAGGTTGCAGGTAATGCCATCATTTTCTATTTTGTAAGGATTCATCAAAGTTAGAAAAAGATTCTATAAAAGCAATGATAAATAGATACGAATAGAGCAAGAAAAGAAGGAAATAAAAAACATAGTATAGAAAAGATATCCAAAATGATATAGAAATCACTATCCTATCCTTAGTTTTTATTTCCTTAATTTAATTGAATTTCGTTTGATTAGGGCCAAGTTCCTTAAAAACCTCTGCCTTTTTTAAAATATCCTGAACAGTTCCTGTAGGCTGAGCGCCCTTTTCAAGGAAATAGAGAATCGCGGGAACGTTTAAATAAGTTTGATTCTTGATAGGATCATAAAAACCCACTTTCCGAAGATCTCTTCCTTCTCTTCGAGATCGAACATCAATTGCAACGATTCGATAGACGGCTCATCGGGATAGATGTAGATAAAAAAGAACCCCCCCCCCTAGAACCGTATAAGAAGTTTTCTCCTCGTACGGCTCGATAAAAAACGATTCTAATTTTATCCATAGACAAAAATTAGAATAAATAGGATAGGAAAGGAATCCGTAAAATAAATTAGTCTATAATTTAACTCATAGTCATTTTTATTTAGCTTCCTTCCTGAAAAAAATCATTTGTACTCATAACTCAAGTTCAAAAATTCTCAAATATCTTAAAGAAATTAAGATTTTTCTTTTTTTTGAGTGGTCTTTAACCCCCCCCCCTTTTTTTCGTCTCATTTCAAATATATTTGGATTCTTTATTTGGATCCGTGAGACAATTGAAGTGGTGTTTCCTTGTTCTGGGATCCTTTATCTTGGTTTTAAATCATTGGGTTTAGACATTACTTCGGTGCTTCTTAATCCTTTCAAAATGGTAGCAACATACCCCTTTTGTGATTTCTTTCTATCAAAGAATCATACCGATGGTTGATTCGTGCGCGATACACTGTGGATCGAAAAAGTTTTAGCCGTTCCAACAAATTTTTTTGAATTGAAAAATTTGCTCGAATCGGATCCTTTCTATTTCTATATCGAAGATATACTTACGAAGTTGTTCCAATTTATTGATTGGCATTAACCCTAGATCGTTGCCCCTGAGAAATTCATCAATACTTTCTACTCGAGCTCCATCACGAACTATTTACATATTTACATTAAAACCCAATCAAAAAAAGAAGGATTCTAGTAGAATAGAAAAACGACGTCGAGCCAAGAGCACCTTCATTCCTATATAAAATGGTGGATGTAAGAATAAGAATCCACACCGGATCGTGTCCTTCAAGTCGCACGTTGCTTTCTACCACATCGTTTTAAACGAAGTTTTACCATAACATTCCTCTAATTTGGAACCAGTATGGAATTGATTCAATTGTGGAATCATGAATAGTCATTGGTTCAGTCGGTACAGAGACACAGTCATTTCTATTTTTTCTTATCTACATAGATAATAAAATAGATAATAAAGATCAAAAAAATTTTTCTGAATAAATATTAGCAAGACCCCGTTTTTTTGTATGAATGGAACTTTTTCTATAAATCTCTATCTCAAAAAAATGTCTAACAGAAATATCCAGAAATCTAAATATAGAAATAAAATAACTAACAGAAATCACACGAATAAATAAATTCTATTTGACTCTGCCTCTTCAAGTGACTCAATAAGATAGACTGACCCGTTCCAACTTCCCAAAACTTCCCAAAGATTCAATCCATAAAGAATCATTACAAATCTTTATACTTGAATTTGAGTCATGTTTTACAGTAAAGACTCCATTTGGTTATCATAAAAAAGATAATTTTCTGTTTCTTTTCGAATGGAATTGTCAATGATGTAAAGCAAATAATCTAAATAGATCGAACAATAAAAAGAAATATCATTGTTAAATATTTCAATTTTAATCTTTTAGGAATGCAAATTCTTTTTCACAAAAATGGAAAGACTTTTTGTCACTGAAATAGGATAACAATACATACCTATAAGCTAAGCACTTCCTCTTTTATATGTATTTTCATATTCATATTTTGTTTAACCTGAGGTTAAGTAATCCTTCTACAGATCTATGCCCCATCTTATCTTTATCTGGATCATAAAAGGGTTTAGTTCCTTTTGCATGTAATTTGAACTCGATTTAGTTCAGTTTGTAAAAAATTAAGATATGATTTCGAAAAGAATCATTCATTAAGATATGATTTCGAAAAGAATCATTCAAAATCAAAAAAGAAAGAGGAATCATATTCTATCCAATATTAGACCTTGAAACAGAACCTTGTTGAACAAAAAAGAAGTATTCGGATACAAGGGATATGCTCTGGGACGGAAGGATTCGAACCTCCGAATAGCGGGACCAAAACCCGTTGCCTTACCGCTTGGCTACGCCCCATTTCTATTTTTATTGGACACTAATACTAATAAAGAATAATATTGGTATTAAGTGTTCGTCAATTCCAGTCCAACTATCTATAGAAAATCTTTCTCCTTTATAGAATTGATTATAGATTCGTTGCTAGAATTTTGACATGTGTATATCTAGAATTCAACTGAATTTATTGATCATTATATATAATTCAATTAAGATATTGTATGAAAGTATGATTTTTTCTATTCTCCTTTGAGAATTGGAGGATTTTTGATTGAGTGGAAAAAGAAGGATTTTTTTGTCTACCTTACTTTCTTCATTTTTCCTTATATCAATAACTCAATCAAAATGCAATTATCTCGACGAAAAAAAATGTCTGTTATGCTTAATATCTTTAGTTTGATCTGTCTTAATTCTGCCCTTTATCCGAGTAGTCTTTTCTTCGCCAAATTGCCCGAAGCCTATGCTTTTTTGAATCCAATCGTAGATGTTATGCCAGTCATACCCCTGTTCTTTTTTCTTTTAGCCTTTGTTTGGCAAGCTGCTGTAAGTTTTCGATAAGATCTTTAATAGTATCCTAGAAAATTCATTTTTTTTGATAAAAATGATAACAATCGAGAAGATCAAATAAGTCTGACAGTATGAACCTTCAATTCAAACATTGAAATTTCGGATAGCCGCAAAAAATCCGGCTCGCCCCATTTCCCGATTTTAATCCTTTTTCTCCTTTTTTCGGCGAAATACCTTATTAGCTTAGGGTCGCTTACAATATCTAATTGTCGGTATGAAAGTGATTTGTGGTAATCAAAGACTCTTATTAAAAATTTCAACTTCATTTGAATTTCTGAACATTCTTTTCTATTTCTATAATTCATTTCTTGGTGTCAAAATAGGATATGTGATATAAAAAAGGAGGATCTATTATCTTTTCTTTTCTCGTTTTTTTTTCAAAAAATGATCTTGGAGGTTGTGTAATGCTTACTCTCAAACTTTTCGTTTACACAGTAGTAATATTCTTTGTTTCTCTCTTCATCTTTGGATTCCTATCCAATGATCCAGGACGTAATCCTGGACGTGAAGAATAAAATAAAAATTTCGTTTTTGTTGCTTAATTTTACAATTTTCTTAATATTTTATTTTAGCTATTCCACACATTTCACTAGGAAAAAAATAAACAGGGATTTGCTAAATTTGAAAGAAAAAAATAGAAAGTCATCAACGGAAACGGAAAGAGAGGGATTCGAACCCTCGGTACGAATAACTCGTACAACGGATTAGCAATCCGCCGCTTTCGTCCACTCAGCCATCTCTCCCAATTGAAAAAGATAATTACTATGTTACATTACACATCAAATAAGGATTAAAGAAAGTATTTCTTTCACATTCTTTATCGTTATTATAGAATTAGCAATTCCATTTAGATGCTCGAAAGATCCAAATAGAAAAAGAAATAAAGAAGACCTTCTTGCTTTTATTTTGTTCGAAGCGCCCTTTTGGCCTGGCCCGGTCAATACCCAGCCGGGCCTTTTTTTGTTCCAAAAAATTCCCTTTCTTTTTTATTTATAGGCAACATACTCTAAATAGCCAATTTTGTATCTTTGTAACAATTTCCGTTCTGGGGTTTACATATACTTATCATTTTTGTTATAATGGAAATTGAGAAGGATTTTTGATTCAAAAGAATCAATTAAGTATGTATCAATTTGTATTTTCTTATGTCATTAGGCAAACCAAATTTTAGATTCAAATCCAATAATCATTCACGAATTCTCAGTCAACGAATAGTTAATGGTTCCCATTTGTCATCAATTTTGGTTTTTTTGAGTGAAAATATACATTTTCTTTTTCAATATAAAAGTGAGGGGAAGCTTTTTGGCATTGTGTGTTTTGAGATACTATATAATCAATCGAAGGGGTAGATCAAAGACAATCAAAAGGGGAAAAATGGTTTCTTTTCTAATTTTTCTAAATTAAAAAAAGGATTAAAAACAGGATGCAAGTACAAAAACTAAAATTTAGTAATACAACCCAAAAAGGGAAATTTTGATCCTATTGTGTATCGTTTTGGCGGCATGGCCGAGTGGTAAGGCGGGGGACTGCAAATCCTTTTTCCCCAGTTCAAATCCGGGTGCCGCCTCATCAACAAACGAATCGAAATCTCTTATTCTGTTCTGCTGATATAACTCAACCAAATTTTATCCAGCAGAACAGAATAAGGGGACTATTAATACTTGATTGATTCTAAACATCCGTTCTGGATATTTTGTAAATCAATTTTTGAATCGAAAATGAAAAGAAAGATTGTCATGGTCGAAGCAAGACTTCCCGATTCCTTTCTACTACTAATGTAATGTCTACTGATTGGGTTTGGATAGCCGGCAGATAATTTAACTACTGGTTGGGGGAAGTTCTTTCTATACTATAATCTACATATATAGACTCGCGAGAATCTCTGAGTGTTTAGGCATTCAATCACTATTAGATTGAGATGGATAATTTCCTTTTTTATAGAAAATAAAAAGTGAAAAAAAAATTTTTAACCCCTCGTCAAAAGTATAATATACTATCTCTCAACTCCTTCAGAGAGACAATCGGGAAAGGGTACGTATTAGATCAAATAGGAAAATTTTGTAATAGATAGCAATTGATCTATTTTTACTTTGAAGGGCAATAAAAAATGAATGGACCCTCTTATTTATTTTATTACTAGATGTTCCATTAGTAACATTCCTTTGTAATGTTATTTTTTATTTTACTTGTGTTTAGTCTTTCCCGATTAGAAATAATATAGGAATTTTTGAAATGGATTTATTTGATTGGTTCATCAATAGTGTTCGGCCAGAATCCCTTTTTGACTCTGGACCATTAATTCTACTATTATTAGTGAGCAATAATGGAATAATTCTATCATAGAGATAAGGGACATAATTCACATGGATATAGTAAGTCTCGCTTGGGCTGCTTTAATGGTAGTCTTTACATTTTCCCTTTCACTCGTAGTATGGGGAAGAAGTGGACTTTAGAAGCACTCCTAATTTAGTTGAGGAATGAAACGGTATCAATTGTTTTATAGATCGTTCTGCAACGCATTTTTGATTTGAAAATTATTTCAATTCAAATCAAAATATCTTCATTTTCAAATTCCATTGGATTCTAGTGGAGAAATATATTCTATAACAGTAAAACAATTATTTCAGATTCATCGGAATAAATAGATGTATCAAACGAACTAGAATTGGGTCCTACGTCAATTACATATATGGATTAATAATTACATCTATTGAAGATAGAAGCTAATATTGAAGATAGAAGCTAATATAGTATACCAACTTTATTAGAAACAATTTTATACACTATTATAACACTAATAGAGAGTATGGTAAGTAAGAAATAAATTTCTTACTTACCATACTCTCGGATCTCATAGAAGACCGCCGATGATAGCCCGTTGATTTCATTTAAGACGTAAAAATAGAATACTTTTCATTTGATTTCTTCAACTATTGATAAGAATTCAGAAGTCAAGTTTCATTTAAAGTAATTAATCATTTTGACTGACTGTTTTTACGTAAATTATAAGTAGAAAAGCAGTAGGAACTAAAATGAACAGTGCAGTAGCAATAAATGCAAGAATATTTACTTCCATAATCTCATCGTTTTTTTATTTCACAATAACTCGGGATTTAATCCCATAGAGATGATAAATCTTTCACCTGTCAATTCAATGAATGCATTACCTATCGATGATCTTGAATCGGATCAATATCATGAATAACAATATCTGAGCTATTAAATTAATTCGTCGTCGAGAATTGAATAGTATAACATACGAACATCTTTTATCCATACCAAATCCAATCTTGGATTCCCGGACCAACCAAAAGTTGCTTTACTTTCTGTATCCTTCTTTTCTGTTCTTTCTTTTCTATAACCTACCTTAGGTCTTCCTTATAGAACCATCAAACGAAACGAAATCTAACCGCCCGTCCGAACTACAAAACCCCAACAAACAATACAAACGAAGTGGAAAAAGAGAGGAATTAGGTTCTAAATTTTAATTATCTAAATTTCTTTGGAAGACAAGGAAGTATGAGAAAGATGAGTCGCAGGAGAAAAGATGGAATATTCTATCAACTTCACTATTTTAGTTATTTTCATTTTAGTTTAGGGTTTGTTCTTTCTTCGACAGAATCCTGAAAAAAAGAAGGGAAACCCCTTCGGAATTCAATTATGCTCTCTGTCCCTTCTTTCACAGATTTCACAGAAAATGGAGAGGCGAATTGATGTACTTATTGGATCCGTCGGGACTGACGGGGCTCGAACCCGCAACGTCCGCCTTGACAGGGCGGTGCTCTTGCCTATTGAACTACAATCCCAGGGAAATAAGAAGAGATCTAGCAGAAATTTTGGATTCCTTTTTATTCTCTCGTATCAGGTATTTATTAAGAACAAGAGTGTTCTACCATCTGATAGTAGATTGACAAATTGTTGGGCCGAGCTGGATTTGAACCAGCGTAGACATATTGTCAACGAATTTACAGTCCGTCCCCATTAACCACTCGGGCATCGACCCAACGCCTAATTTATTTTAGACGTTCCACAATATTGTCCCCAGGCAGATTTGATAAATACATATCACTTGATCTAAAATACAAAGTCCCACTGAGTAGACTATTAGGTAGACTATTAGAAGGACTTGACAAATATAGATCACTTGATAGAAAATCCCACTCCTATCGTCTTGAGTCTTAGTATACCCCCAGAGGGACTTGAACCCTCGTTTTCTCCGTGAAAAAGAGAGGTCGTAACCGCTGGACCATAGGGGCCTATGGCCACCTTGATTCAAAAAGAAACTCGAAATAATAGGTCCCGGCCACCTCTAATAAAAAAGCACTAGAAATACAATAGGTAATAAGAAGAATACCATAGGTAATTAATGCCTAAGGCCGCCTTAACTTCTTAACTTAAAATAACTCAGGGCGAGAGCCGCCTTTAGGAGATGAATCAAACCGAAAAACTCGTTAACTATTCTGGAGGTTAATGGTAATCAAACTTTACCATTTACAATCTGAAAACGCGATTTCATTGGTCTTTATCGTCTTTATCTTTCTCATTCACAAAAGGGTCTGGAT